AGAGTCAGAAGAAAGGGTTCGATCCTCTTATTTTGATTTCTCGAACCGAGAGATCCATGAATCGGAATCCTGATGCATATAGATACAAATGGTCCAATTGGAGCAAGAATTTCCAGGAACATTTCGTTTCTGAGCCGAAGAGCCGTTTTCTAGTAATGTTTGATCAATTATGTATTAATCAATATTCGATTGATTGGTCTGAGGTTATTGACAAAAAAGATTTGTTTAAGCCACTCCGTTTCTTTTTGTCCAAGTTGCTTTTCTTTTTGTCTAACTCACTTCCTCTTTTCGGTTTGAGTTTCGGGAATATCCCAATTCAGGGATCCGAGATCTACATCTATGAATTGAAAGGTCCGAATGATCAGCTATGCGATCAGTTGTTAGAATCAATAGGCCTTCAAATTGTTCATTTGAAAAAATGGAAACCCTTACTATTGGATGATCATGATACTTCCCAAAAATCGAAATTCTTAATCAATGGAGGAACAATAGCACCCTTTTTGTTCAATAAGATACCAAAGTGTATGATTGACTCATTCCATACTAGAAAGAATCCCAGGAAATCCTTTGATAACACGGATTCCTATTTCTCAATGCTATTCCACGATCAAGACAATTGGCCGAATCCCGCGAAACCCTTTCATAGAAGTTCATTGATATCGTCTTTTTATAAAGCAAATCGACTTCGATTCTTGAATAATCCACATCACTTCGGCTTATATTGGAACACAGGATTCTCCTTTTCTGTGGAAAGGGCCCGTATCAATAATTATGATTTTACGTATGGACAATTCCTCGATATCTTGTTCATTCGCAACAAGATATTTTCTTTGTGCGTCGGTAAGAAAAAACATGCTTTTTTGGGGAGAGCTATTATTTCATCAATCGAGTCACAGGTATCTAACATATTCATACCTAATGATTTTCCACAAAGTGGTGATGAAAGGTATAACTTGTACAAATCTTTCCATTTTCCAAGTCGATCCGATCCATTCGTTCGTAGAGCTATTTACTTGATCGCAGACATTTCTGGAACACCTCTAACAGAGGGACAAATAGTCCATTTTGAAAGAACTTATGGTCAACCTCTTTCCGATATGAATCTATCTGATTCAGAAGGGAAGAACTTGCATCAGTATCTCAATTTCAATTCAAACGTGGGTTTGATTCACATTCCATGTTCTGAGAAAGATTTACCATCCGAAAAGAGGAAAAACCAGAGTCTTTGTCTAAAGAAATGCGTCGAGAAAGGGCACATGTATAGAACCTTTCAACGAGATAGTGCTTTTTTAACTCTCTCAAAATGGAATCTATTTCAAACATATATGCCATGGTTCCTTACTTCGACAGGGTACAAATATCTAAATTTTATATTTTTAGATACTTTTTCAAACCTATTGCCGATACTAAGTAGCAGTCAAAAATTTGTATCCATTTTTCACGATATTATGCATGGATCGGGTATATCATGGCGAATTCTTCAGAAAAATTTGTGTCTTCCACAATGGAATCTGATAAGTGAGATCTCGAGTAAGTGTTTGCATAATCTTCTTCTGTCCGAAGAAACGATTCATCGAAATAATGAGTCACCATTGATATCGACACATCTAAGATCACCAAATGTTCGGGAGTTCCTCTATTCAATCCTTTTCCTTCTTCTTGTTACTGGATATCTCGTTCGTACACATCTTCTCTTTATTTCCCGGGCCTCTAGTGAGTTACAGACAGAGTTCAAAAAGGTCAAATCTTTGATGATTCCACCATCTATGATTGAGTTGCGAAAACTTCTGGATAGGTATCCTACATCTGAACCGAATTCTTTCTGGTTAAAGAATATCTTTCTAGTTGCTCTGGAACAATTAGGAGATTCTCTAAAAGAAATACGGGGTTCTGCTGCTGTCGTCAACATGCTTGGTCCCGCTTATGGGGTCAAATCAATACGTCCTAAGAAGAAATATTTGAATATCAATCTCATCGATATCGTCGATCTCATATTCATCAATCGAATCACTTTTTCGCTAAATACGAGACACCTAAGTCATACAAGTAAAGAGATCTATTCATCGATAAGAAAAAGAAAAAGCGTGGACGAGGGTTGGATTGATGATAAAATAGAATCCTGGGTCGCGAACAGTGATTCGATTGGTGATGAAGAAAGAGAATTCTTGGTTCCGTTCTCCACCTTAACGACAGAAAAGGAGATTGATCCAATTCTATGGAGTCTGACTCATAGTGATCATTTATCAAAGAATGACTCTGGTTATCAAATGATTGAACAACCGGGAGCAATTTACTTACGATACTTAGTTGACATTCATAAAAGGTATCTAATGAATTATGAGTTCAATACATCCTGTTTAGCAGAAAGGCGGATATTCCTTGCTCATTATCAGACACTCACTTATTCACAAACTTCGTGTGTGGCTAATAGTTTTCATTTCCCATCTCATGGAAACCCCTTTTCGCTCCGCTTAGCCTTATCCCCCTCTAGGGGTATTTTAGTGATAGGTTCTATAGGAAGTGGACGATCCTATTTGGTCAAATACTTAGCGGCAAACTCCTATGTTCCTTTCATTACGGTATTTCTGAACAAGTTCCTGGATAACAAGCCTAAAGGTTTTCTTATTGATAATAGTGACGATATTGATGCTAGTGACGATATCGATCGTGACCTTGATACGGAGCTGGAGCTGCTAACTATGATGAATGCGCTAACTATGGATATGATGCTAGAAATAGACCGATTTTATATCACCCTTCAATTCGAATTAGCAAAAGCAATTTCTCCTTGCATAATATGGATTCCAAGCATTCATGATCTAGATGTGAATGAGTCGAATTACTTATCCCTCGGTCTATTAGTGAACCATCTCTCCAGGGATTGTGAAAGATGTTCCGCTAGAAATATTCTTGTTTTTGCTTCGACTCATATTCCCCAAAAAGTGGATCCCGCTCTAATAGCTCCGAATAGATTAAATACGTGCATTAAGATACGAAGGCTTCTTATTCCACAACAACGAAAGCACTTTTTCACTCTTTCATATACTAGGGGATTTCACTTGGAAAAGAAAATGTTTCATAATAACGGATTCGGGTCCATAACCATGGGTTCCAATGCACGAGCTCTTGTAGCACTTACCAATGAGGCCCTATCGATTAGTATTACACAGAAGAAATTAATTATAGACACGAATACAATTAGATCCGCTCTTCATAGACAAACTTGGGATTTGCGATCCCAGGTAAGATCGGTTCAGGACCATGGGATCCTTTTCTATCAGATAGGAAGGGCTGTAGCACAAAATGTACTTCTAAGTAATTGCCCCATAGATCCTATATCTATCTATATGAAGAAGAAATCATGTAACGAAGGGGATTCTTATTTGTACAAATGGTACTTCGAACTTGGAACGACCATGAAGAAATTAACGATGCTTCTTTATCTTTTGAGTTGTTCTGCCGGATCGGTCGCTCAAGACCTTTGGTCTCTACCCGGATCCGATGAAAAAAATGGGATCACTTCTTATGGACTCGTTGAAAATGATTCGGATCTAGTTCATGGCCTATTAGAAGTAGAAGGCGCTCTGGTGGGATCTTCACGGACAGAAAAAGATTGCAGCCGGTTTGATAATGATCGAGTGGCATTGCTTCTTCGGCCCGAACCGAGGAATCTATTAGATATGATGCAAAACGGATCTTGTTCTATCCTTGATCAGAGATTTCTCTATGAAAACTATGAATCGGAGTTTGAAGAGGGGGAGGGAGAAGGACCCCTTGACCCGCAACAGATAGAGGAGGGTTTATTCAATCACATAGTTTGGGCTCCTAGAATATGGCGCCCTTGGGCTTTTCTATTTGATTGTATCGAAGGGCCTAATGAATTGGGATTTCCCTACTGGGCCAGGTCATTTCGGGTCAAGCGGATCATTTACGATGAAGAGGATGAGCTTCAAGAGAATGATTCGGGGTTCTTACAGAATGGAACCATGCAGTACCAGACAAGAGCTAGATCTTCCAAAGAACAAGGCCTTTTTCGAATAAGCCAATTCATTTGGGACCCTGCAGATCCACTCTTTTTCCTATTCAAGGATCCGCCCCCCGGCTCTGTGTTTTCACATCGAGAATTATTTGCAGATGGAGAGGTGTCAAAGGGGCTTCTTACTTCCCAAACAGATCCTCCTACATCTATATATAAAGGCTGGTTTATCAAGAATACGCAAGAAAAGCACTTCGAATTGTTGATTAATCATCAGAGATGGCTTAGAACCAAAAGTTCATCATCTAATCGATCTTTCCGTTCAAATACTCTATCCGAGAGTTATCAGTATTTATCCAATTTGTTCCTATCTAACGAAACGCTATTGGATCAAATGACAAAGACATTGTTGAGAAAAAGATGGCTTTTTCCGGATGAAATGAAAATTGGATTCATGTAACGGGAGAAGGATTTCCCATCCCTTAGCCGGAAAGGTATGTGGCCCTGAAAGAAGGATTAAGTGGATGGGTGGTAGAGTCGTGGAAACGCCCGTTTCTTCCATATTTTTGACCTTAGCTCCATGGAACAATATGTTACTGTTACTGCTGAAACACGGAAGAATTGAAATCGTGGATCAAAACACTATGTCTGGATGGTATGAACTGCCTAAACAAGAATTATTGAACAGCGCGTTCAGATATTAACGACCAAGAAGTACTGGATTCTCTTTCGGATAGGCCCTGAAAGGAGAGGAAGGCTGGAATACTAACTTATTGAATTAACCCGACCCGATAGTACCCATTTTGGGAACGTCCAGTGCCAAAGTCACTGAATGGTTAAGTGCCGAACTTATTCCAATTCCAAGAGCTCGGATCGAATCGGTATTGATATAACGATTTGATCCGAGCTCTCTTATTGAATTGCTCATTGAATGAGCATTTTCCATATTATGCCTTGAAGAGGACTCGAACCTCCACGCTCTTTAGCACGAGATTTTGAGTCTCACGTGTCTACCATTTCACCA